GGCGTAGCATTGGAACTGCTATGTAGGCTTTTTGTTTATCGAGGGTTCGAATCCCTCTCTCTCCCTTTCTGTTGATTCACCAATGTTACCGACCACAATGTAGCAAATCAAATAACAATTGATACCATTAGTCCAAGTCCAAGAGTAGGATCTTTATTTGATAGAGATTCTCTATTCCTAATTAATGCGGTGCGTAAAATATAAATATCGGCAAGGCCCTTAAATATATTTCCTTCAAAAAAGGGAAAAATTGTCTGAACCTTTCTTTTTTATTTTGGTTAGGTTCAAGTTTGACGAGAATAATATTCCACGACTAACAATTCATTTATTTTCAACCCGATCGATTTACTATCTATTATTTGATTTACTAATCCTTTATATTGGGATGAGTCAATAGTCAAATGTTTTGGCAATTCCTCGTGGGAAGATGAAGCAATAGAATTTTGAATCAGAGCTTTCGATTTTTCTTTATCCTTCGTAGTAATAATATCTCGGGGTTTGCAACGATAACTTGGTATATCCACTACACGACCATTAACTAAAATATGTCTATGGTTAACTAATTGCCTGGCCCCGGGAATGGTCGAAGCCATACCCAACCGAAAAAGTATGTTATCCAAACGCATCTCGAGTAGTTGTAGTAAAACCTGACCTGTTGACCCTTTGGCTTTTCTAGCGATATGCACATATCTAAGCAATTGTCGCTCTGTCAGACCATAATGAAAACGCAATTTTTGTTTTTCTTCTAGACGAATACGATATTGCGATCTTTTACCAGAACGTAATTGATCACTTCCGGATCTAGGCCTTTTACTAGTTAGTCCTGGTAAAGCTCCCAGACGGCGTATTTTTTTGAAACGAGGCCCTCGGTAACGAGACATAAAATAAAACTCCCTTTTTTTTTATTGAAATTTTATTTTTTACAGAATAAATCTAAATTAAGACTGAACTAAAGGATAAACAAAGCAAAGCTAAGTTTACTAAAGTACTACAAAGTACAATGATGAATTGTCTCAATATCCGGCTTTTTTTATATATTTTTGTATATATATATTATTTATAATAATATTTATAGGAAGTGAAAACTCCGTTTTACGATTTGTTTTGTAGAGATCTAATTTCTCCTATCCATTTTTTATTCCTAGTTGCAAGTTAACACGACATAATAGATCGGTGACCGGACATTTAGACAAAAGGGGGCGGGAGATTCTCAATCATGGAAAAAATCGATAGAGAAAAAGCCGGCTATCGGAATCGAACCGATGACCATCGCATTACAAATGCGATGCTCTAACCTCTGAGCTAAGCGGGCTCACCTAATAGAAATAATAAATAAAATTATATTCTAGTAATAAAATGACTAATTAGAATTTTAAATTTATTACTTATTATTATTTCTATATATTTTTTTTTAGCTTTTGTATTTTATTTCGATTATTTATATTAATTAATTTCGATTATTATAAATAATCGAAATAAAATGAATAATAAGGAAGTAAGCTAATACGTAAGATTTCCCATATTTTTAATGATAATTTAAAATTTTTTATTCTCGTTAAAAAAAAAAAAAAAGAATTATTTTTAGAGCAGTTCTAACAAATTATGCTAATTACTAATTATAGGATTTATATAATTACATAATTCTAAATTCTAGCTGATCGATCCTAAGAAAACGATAAGTATAAATATAAAGATACAATCCAAATTATACTGAGACATTCCTCAAGTTTCATTCGCAAAAGAAGTAGATAAGACGAAAAAAATAAGAGTGAATATCGACCGTTCTAGTATTCTAAATCTTGCTGCAAAAATAAAGGGGGGGAGATACATTCATATATATGTGGGATCTACCTATCATATTGAATTGCAGATATATAAATGATAGAATCATTTATGATTTAAATATGGTTCATCAAATACCATAGAGATGAAATGGCGGAAAATGGTGAAAAAAGCGGCATACACTTTTCGATATAGGAATCATTATCTAATGAATTCAACGGTTCCAAGATAAATAAAATAGGTGAATGGAATTACAACTAGATCCTAGTCTCAAAACAAAAGGGGATATGGCGAAATTGGTAGACGCTACGGACTTGATTGGATTGAGCCTTGGCATGGAAACCTGCTAAGTGGTAACTTCCAAATTCAGAGAAACCCTGGAAAAAAGGGGGGGCAATCCTGAGCCAAATCTTTATTTTGAGAAATCAAGGGTTTAGGTTTAGTTTCTAAAATAAAATAAAACTAGAATAAAAAAAGATAGGTGCAGAGACTCAATGGAAGCTGTTCTAACGAATGGAGTTGACTACGTTGCGTTGATCGTTGGAATTCCTTTATGGAAATTAAAGAAAGGATGGCCCTTTATACAGATATTTTATACATATACTTTATATATATACTGACATATCGATCGATTAATTATGACCCGAATCCATATTATATATTATATAAAATATATATGAAAAAGGAAGAGTTATTGTGAATCCATTCCAATCGAAGT